CACCTAATTACCCTATTTCCTTTATGTGGAAGAAAGAAAATTAAGGAACCCGCAAATATTGGTAAAACTACAATTATGGTTAACCAAGGAAATTTGTTCGTGGTAAAGACAAGATACACTTGGACCAGAAAAACCCGTGCTCAAAAATATTTTCTTTTTGGGCACAGGTTTTGGCGGTAAAAAAAATAAAATGGACTCAAGTAGGGTTTTCTGTAACGTATTAATAAGCTATACCCATGCTGCGGGTTGTTTCATGCCATAAATAAACTCGAACACTCAAGAAATCCGTTGGGCAGGCGGATTCACATCTCTTACAACCGACACAATCCTCTGTTCTTGGAGCAGAAGCTATTTGTTTGGCTTTACATCCGTCCCAAGGTATCATTTCTAATACATCCGTGGGACAGGCTCGGACACATTGAGTACACCCGATACATGTATCATAAATCTTTACTGAATGCGACATTGGATCTATCCATTTTTGAACGTGATAAAGTTTCAATCTAGTAAATTTATAAATGAATTATATATTGAAATACTAGATGAATCGATGAGTTCCCCGAGTTTTTTTATTAATCTATTTCTGGATTGACAGTGCCAAAATACTTTGATTTCTTATGTTTGTGATAACATGATAATACCTTACGTGCCAGACGTGCTGATTTGAATTAATTTATGAAAATTCTAATTTATATGATAATATTACTTATTCAACAAATTCGATTGATTTATCCGAGTTGATTTTATGTTACGATAAATTGATGAAACAATAGCGAGTCCAATAGCGGCTTCAGCAGCTGCAATAGCTATAACAAAAATGGAGAAAATGGCTCCTTTTAATTGACGACTATCAAAAAAATCAGAAAATGTTACAAAATTGAGATTAACCGCATTTAATATAAGTTCAAGACACATAAGAGCCCTAACCATATTTCGACTTGTGATCAATCCATATAGACCGACAGAAAATAAATAGGCACTCAAAACAAGTACATGTTCGAGCATCATTAACCAACTCCTTATCAATCTCGATTCATTTCAATATGAACAACAATTTAACCAATTGGATTGACTAGAATATAACGAGTAATGGAATAAAGGAATATATTGGGAATAGATAGAACTAATAAAGAATTTATATTTTATATACAAAGTCAAATAGAAAAAAGGAAATGCATGTGATAGCTCATAACAAGGTTTTTTATTTCCAGTTCTAAAGAGTTATTATTGACGAGCTACAGCAATTGCGCCGATTAACGCAACTAAAAGAATTATTGAAATGAATTCAAACGGAAGAAAAAAATCTGTTGATAAATGAATCCCAATTTGTTGACTATTACTTATCAAATCTTGCTCTATAATCTGGCTTGCTTTTGTAGTCCAAATAATGCCGTACCATGACGTATCTGGAATAGTAGTAATTAGTGAAACAAAAAGACTTGTACAGACCACGTAAGTTACTCCATCTCCAACGGTCCAAAGATGGAAATCTTTGGAATATTCTGAACCATTTATGAACATCACAGCAAAAATGATTAAAACATTTATGGCTCCTACGTAAATAAGGAGCTGCGCAGCAGCTACAAAATGGGAGTTCGATAGAATATAGAATAAAGATATACAAACAAAAACAAATCCCAACGAAAAGGCAGAATAAATGGGATTGGGAAGTAATACTACTCCCAGACCCCCTAATATAAGACCCAATCCCAGAAAGACTAAAAGAAAATCATGTATTAGTCCAGGTAAATCCATTATATATAAAATAAGAGATAAATAAATCAAAATCTTTCATAACTTTATTGACCCGGTCAGGAAAAAAGAAGTAACTCTACTTTTTATAATAGTTCTTAATTATTAAATTAAAAAAATTCCATTTTCATGGATATGGATTGATGTAGATATAGTTATTGGCCTAATCTCTCGAAAGAGTAATTTGAATCTATATATTTTCAAATCCTCAAACTATATAAATATATTTTTAATATAAATTAAAACACGATTCTCGCCTCCTAATCAATATAATTGTAGTTATTCACCAAACAAAAACCCTCCTTTTTTTAGATAAAAATGGGTCATTAATCGGGAATTTTTCTTAAGTTTTTATTTCAGGCAAATTGAAAATTGTTCGAATTGTGTAATCGTCAATTACTGACATTGGTAACCGACCCAAAGCAATTTGATTATAATTTAATTCGTGACGATCATACGTAGAAAGTTCATATTCTTCAGTCATTGATAAACAATTTGTTGGACAATACTCAACGCAATTACCACAAAATATACATATTCCGAAATCAATACTGTAATTAAGCAATCGTTTCTTTCTAATATCAGTTTCTAATTTCCAATCAACAACGGGCAGATCTATAGGACATACACGAACACATACCTCACAAGCAATGCATTTATCAAATTCAAAGTGGATTCGGCCGCGGAAACGCTCGGATGTGATCAATTTTTCGTAGGGGTATTGAATAGTTACAGGTAAACGATTCGC